GCAGATAGCTATCATATCCGACTTCTCTTTTATTGCCGGCTCTATGCGGGATAGCCCCGGTTGCGCTCTATCAAAACAAAAGAGACAATAGGATAATTCCCTATTGACAACATATCTAAATAATAGATATCTGTGTAACAATTTATGTTCTGGGGTTTACATATACTCATATGTTTTGTTATAATTGAAATTGAGAAAGATTTTTTGATTGAAAAAATCAATACTGATTAGTTCTCTTTCAATTTGGATTTTCTTATGTCATTAGTAAAACACAATTTGAAATTCAAATCCCAGAATCGTTCATGAATTCGAAGTAAGGAGTCAATAGTTAATGGTTCAAATTTCTCCACAATGCTATAAAAACGCGCTCTCGCCTTTCTATTGAGAAATCAAATGTGTATTTTCAGATACTATACTTTTCAGATACTATACAATCAGTCGAAGGGCTGGATCAAATCCAATCAAAAAGGGGTCTTTCTTTTAGGAAAGAAAAGGATTAAGAAAAACAGAAGTCAAAATGCAAGTACCATAAAAATTAAGTAATCCGGGAAAATTTGCATCTATTTTGCATCATTTTGGCGGCATGGCCGAGTGGTAAGGCGGGGGACTGCAAATCCTTTTTCCCCAGTTCAAATCCGGGTGTCGCCTGATCACCACTCGAAATCTCTTCTTCTTTTCTGTTCTGCTGATATAACTCGCAGAATGCTTCAAGACAAAAAAAGAATAGGACTTCTTATATTATCCCTACACGTTTCCATTTCCTTGGGATGTTACTATGTAGTTTGATTGTGTTTAATCTTTCCTGATTCGAAATCCTAATCGATTTATTGGATTGGTTTATCAGTTCGGCCAGAACCCCCTTTTGACTCTGCGCCATTGATTCCACTATTATTAGTGAAGAATAATGGAATAATTCCTTCGTATTTATAGAGATAGGGGACATAATGCACATGGATATAGTAAGTCTCGCGTGGGCTGCTTTAATGGTAGTCTTTACATTTTCCCTTTCGCTCGTAGTGTGGGGAAGAAGTGGGCTCTAGAAGTACTACTGGTCAAGTTTAGGAATCAAACCGTATCATTTGAACTATTTAAAATCAAAATCTCTGAATTTTGAATCCCATTGGACTCCAGTGGAGTAATCTATGATATGAATCATACTCTTTCAATCAAAGAGATATTTCATTGCTTCCCGTCTTTGTATTTCGAAAAGAAAGGGATTCAGATGATTGGAAATTTATTCCAACCTAAAATTCTTCCGAAATTTTCTATTTCAATCAACGGGAGTGGGCTCTTACTATCGATACTGAAGAAGACCGAACCCTTTTGATTTCTTTCCCTCTTTGCTCTTCAAAGAAGAAGTCATTATAGACTATAGACTCAGTTTATAGACAAAGAGATGGATAGTATGGTAGAAAGATGAATCTTTCTACCATACTATCCATCTCTTAGAAAACTTCCGGTTGATTATAGTGCGCTCATTTCATTTAAGTTAAGACGTGAAATTGGAATCCTTTTTTTTTCATTTGACGTGATCAATTTTTGATAAGAATTTAGAAGGAAAGTTTCATTCAAATGAATTTTCAAATTCAATTGAATTAATCATTTTGACTGACTGTTTTTACGTAAATGATAAGTAGAAAGGCGGTAGGAACTAGAATGAATAGTGCAGTAGCAATAAATGCAAGAATATTTACTTCCATAATCTCATCGGTTTTTTTACTTCGCAATAACTCGGGATTTAATCCCCTAGAGATGATAAATCTTTCGTCTGTAAATTCAATGAATTACCTCTCGATGATCCTGAATCGGATCAATATCATGAATAACAATATCTGATCTATCAAATCAACCCGTCGTCAAGACTTGAATAGTATAACATAGGAAGTTCTTTTATCCATACCGAATGAAAGTTTTGATTCCTGACTCAATCAATCCAAAATTCTTTTATTTATAATTCGTTTCCTTGTTTTTTTCTATAACCTACCCTGTGTCTTCCTTGGACAACCATTTGATGAAGGATCGTCAGATTGCCCTTCCGCCTCGATTAATTACATAGTTCAAAACCTAAACAAACAAGAAAAGCGAAATGGAAAAAATAGGAAAGAAAAAAGAAATAAAGAGTCCTTTTTGCTTTGGGAATGAAAGTATGTCCCTCGACACCCCTTACTAGTTCATAGAAAGGGAAAAACGAGTTGATGTATTTATTGGACCCGTCGGGACTGGCGGGGCTCGAACCCGCAGCTTCCGCCTTGACAGGGCGGTGCTCTAACCGATTGAACTACAATCCCGGGGAAATAAGGGATCTAGCAAAAAATTTGATTCTTCATATGGGGTCTTTCTGAAGGATAGGGGAGTTTATACCATCTCATGGCAGATTGGCGGATTATTGGGCCGAGCTGGATTTGAACCAGCGTAGACATATTGCCAACGAATTTACAGTCCGTCCCCATTAACCGCTCGGGCATCGACCCAGGAAGAATCCATTATTAGGTTTATTGGT